AAGTATCCAAATGACATGTGTTATTTTACAATAACCCATGTTTGTAGCAATGAAATACCACAACCTACCCTATATTATATAGGAGAATTATAATTCTTTATGATATGCCTTCCCTATAAAGGACCCGAAATACCTTGCTTACGTATCATTGGAAAGTGCATTAACATAAATACAGCAGTAAGCAGAGGCAGTACAAAGGTATGTAAACTATAAAAACGAGTTAAAGTGGATTGACCTACACTAGCACTTCCACGTAATAACTCCACTAACGGCGATCCTATTACTGGAATGGCGTCAGGTACACCTGTCACAATTTTGACTGCCCAATAACCAATTTGATCCCAAGGCAAAGAATAACCAGTTACACCAAATGATGCAGTCAAAACAGCCAAAACCACACCTGTGACCCAAGTTAATTCGCGGGGTTTTTTAAATCCCCCTGTGAGATACACACGAAATACATGCAGGATCATCATTAGAACCATCATACTTGCTGACCATCGATGAACTGATCGGATTAACCAACCAAAGTTGGCCTCGGTCATTATGTATTGAACCGAGGAAAAAGCCTCTGTAACGGTCGGGCGGTAGTAAAAAGTCATAGCAAAACCAGTAGCGACTTGTACTAGAAAACAAGTAAGTGTAATTCCCCCTAAACAATAAAATATGTTGACATGGGGAGGAACATATTTACTAGTTATATCATCTGCAATTGCCTGAATCTCAAGCCGTTCCTCAAACCAATCATATACTTTATTGAGATAGGTAACTAACCCAAGTCCCCCTCTAAGAGCCGTATATGAAAATTTCATCTCGTACGGCTCAAGCAGAAACACACAAATTTTCAACGAATATTAGAAAAAAGTTTCAAAACTTCATCAGCCACTGGATTAGGTCGATTTGCCTTGAAGATACGAAAAAAGAAAAATTCGGAATATATTCTTTGTGATGATAATGCCAAAAAATATCAAGTTGGCTCATCTGTCTTTCTTTCCCTTATGCCGGTCATTAGAGGCCTCTTGACTTTTCTCTTCCCTATTTTGGATTTGTTTTTTTGTGCGTAAGCGTAATATAGAAATTATCTTGTTGCGATCCTATGAATCAGTTCAATTAAAACCTTAGATTCATACTAGAGCCACGATGATTGAGTCTCAAGCTAAACAAAAGGCAAGGGTTCTTCGAATAAGAACCACTTGATAATCATTTAGTGAATCAGTGTAATGATTCGACAAAATCGAGAGAAAAAAGTTGTCTTTTGGGCAAACAAAATTGGAAGGAAGAAAATTTCTTTTTTATTTTTATTTAAGAACTACTTGAATTTTTCAGTCTGGTTGCGAGGTCTTATGAGTATGAATCATAGTTCTATTTTTTTTTGATTCGCTCTATCTATTTCGTGTTCCAGATACTAGAATAAATAATATCTGACGAATTTAGAATCATCTTGATAGAGATAACAGGCCCTTTCTATGTATTATCAATAGGATCAATTCTAACAAGTCACACACTCATATTCCAGAGATACCGAAACAAAAAAATTCCGCGGTCGAACTACCATAATGTCTAGAAATGTAGAGCTTAAACTAGAAAGGCTTTTTTGTTTGGGTGGAAAAACTATGACTTCCTGGTTTTAGTTAGTAGAAACCTAATTGGTTAAAATTCCGTCCAGTAAAACAGAAGAATTATAAATTTCTAAAATGATAGATAGGAATATAGCGAATAAAGCCATTGCGACCCCCATAAAAGGGGTGGTCCCCCAACCCGGAGCTACTTTCCCATATTCTGAATTCAAGGGTTTCAATAAACTACCTGCACCTGTTCGTTTTGGCCTAGGTTTAGAACTATCTTCAACGGTTTGTGTAGCCATAAATTCTATTTCATCATTGGTGTTGACTTTGTATACTATTCCGTTGTAGTTGTAAATACACGATCTTTTCGTAGATCCATTGTAATCTTGAAATTCTATAAAAATGGAAACAGCAACTTTAGTCGCCATCTCCATATCTGGTTTACTTGTAAGCTTTACTGGGTATGCCTTATATACCGCGTTTGGGCAACCCTCTCAACAATTAAGAGATCCATTCGAAGAACACGGGGACTAATTGAAGTAAGAAGTCGACCCATCTGGGGGACTTCTTACTTCAATGAAATTATTTTATTCTTTTAGTTGGAGTTGGTGGAACCTTAGGTGGTTCTCGGAAGAAGATAGCGAAAAATATTATCCCTAAAGTAGAAACTAAAAGGAACGTATAAACCAATGCTTCCATAGATTCGATCGTGGTTTATTTACAATTATAACTTCCACACCTATTCATTTGTCATTTGGGAGAATTTCCCATATAAAGAAAGAAAAAGAGTCAAAGAAAGGATGGGAGCTGTTTTGTTTCCCATGTCAAATCAAAAAAGAGAGGTCAAAGATACCCTAACAATGTATATCAGACTGCCTTCCTTGTAGTTGGATCTCCCACTTTTTGGAATGTTCCAAATTCCACTTGAGCATCCAAATCTGGATCAATACCAGCAAAAACATCTCGGAACAAGGTTCTAGCCCCATGCCAAATGTGTCCGAAAAAGAAGAGCAAAGCAAAGGTAGCATGACCAAAAGTGAACCAACCCCTTGGACTGCTGCGAAAAACACCATCTGATTTCAAAGTAGCCCGATCTAACTCAAAAATTTCCCCTAATTGAGAACGCCTCGCATATTTTTTTACAGTAGCAGGATCAGAATAACTTACTCCATTAAGTTCGCCACCATAGAACTCTACCGTTACGCCTACTTGTTCAACACTATATTTGGATTCCGCTCTTCTAAAAGGAACGTCCGCTCTCACAATTCCCTCTTCATCTACCAAAACAACCGGGAATGTTTCAAAAAAAGTAGGCATACGACGTACAAAAAGCTCATGCCCTTCTTTATCTCTAAAGACAGGATGTCCTAACCATCCAACAGCTATTCCATCCCCATTGTCCATTGAGCCTGCTCTGAATAATCCCCCTTTTGCCGGATTATTACCAATATAATCATAAAAAGCTAATTTTTCGGGAATTTTAGACCAAGCGTCTGATAAACTAAGATTTTCGGCTAAACCATTGCTAACTCTTCGATATATTTCTTGCTGAAAGTATCCCTGATCCCACTGATAACGAGTAGGCCCAAATAATTCAATTGGGGTCGTTGCTGACCCATACCACATAGTTCCAGCAACTACGAAAGCTGCAAAAAATACAGCAGCGATACTACTGGAAAGTACAGTTTCAATATTGCCCATACGTAATCCTTTGTATAGACGTTGAGGCGGACGGACACTAAGATGGAATAAGCCCGCTAATATACCCAATGTACCCGCAGCAATATGATGAGAAGCTATTCCCCCCGGAACAAAAGGATCAAAACCTTCTGCACCCCATGCTGGATTTACAGCTTGTACTTTTCCAGTTAGTCCATAAGGATCGGATACCCATATCCCAGGACCATACAAACCCGTTACATGAAATGCGCCAAAGCCAAAGCAAGCCACCCCTGCAAGAAATAAATGAATTCCAAAGATCTTGGGCAAATCCAAAGAGGGTTTTCCCGTCCGCGGATCAGAGAATATATCTAAGTCCCAATATACCCAATGCCAGATCGCTGCCAAGAAACACAAGCCAGAAAACACAATATGCGCACCTGCCACACCTTCATAACTCCAAATACCCGGATTTGTTACAGTACCTCCTGAAATACTCCAACCACCCCACGAATCCGTTATTCCTAAACGAGTCATGAAGGGAATGACGAACATACCTTGTCTCCACATTGGATCCAGAACAGGATCAGAGGGATCAAAAACTGCTAATTCGTATAAAGCCATCGAGCCAGCCCAACCAGAAACTAGAGCTGTGTGCATTATATGCACCGCAATTAATCGACCCGGATCATTCAATACGACGGTATGAACACGATACCAAGGCAAACCCATGGAAATACCCCTTTAGCAAAGAAAAATAGACACGATGTCGCTTTATTTTATCGCATTGGAAAAGACTATCCATATCCTATGTACCTAACCCTTCTAGGGGATTCTGTGTCAGAAAGCGTGAATATTTATTTCATTCCATTAAAAATAAGAAGCCCATTCTGTTCATAAGAAGAAAGAGAAGCAGATCTATTCTATACTCGATAAGTGCCAATATGCAATGGGTAACTTGTCCAATTTGGAAAAAACGAAGAATAGATCCCTACCTCATCTTTGTTTATCATTCGAATCGCAGATTCCTTTTTTTTATTTAATCTGTCTTACTTTCTTTATATCGTATAATCTTTCAATCTATGTATTATTTCAATCTACGTATTAATCTAATCTATAATATTCATATAGAATAAGAATAAAAATGAAGACAATAAACTGCGGATTCTTTCTTTCTCTTCCATTGTTACGTTTCCATATTAAAGTGTAGTTTTCTTACTTAAATTTAATAATATTAATCTAATATGCCCATTGGTGTTCCAAAAGTACCTTACCGGATTCCCGGAGATGAAGAAGCGACTTGGGTTGACTTATACAATGTTATGTATCGAGAAAGGACACTTTTTTTAGGTCAAGAGATTCGTTGCGAGATCACGAATCATATTACGGGTCTCATGATATATCTCAGTATAGAAGATGGAATTAGTGATATTTTTTTGTTTATAAACTCCCCAGGCGGGTGGTTAATCTCAGGAATGGCTATTTTTGATACGATGCAAACGGTGACACCAGATATATATACCATATGCCTCGGAATAGCTGCGTCCATGGCGTCTTTCATTCTGCTTGGAGGAGAACCCACCAAGCGTATAGCATTCCCTCATGCGAGGATTATGCTTCACCAACCTGCTAGTGCTTATTATCGGGCAAGGACACCAGAATTTTTACTAGAAGTAGAAGAGTTACACAAAGTTCGCGAAATGATCACAAGGGTTTATGCACTAAGAACAGGCAAACCTTTTTGGGTTGTATCCGAAGACATGGAAAGGGATGTTTTTATGTCAGCAGACGAAGCCAAAGCTTATGGGCTTGTCGATATTGTAGGGGATGAAATGATTGACGACCACTGCGATACGGATCCTGTGTGGTTTCCAGAAATGTTTAAGGATTGGTAGTGTCCGGATTTCTTGTAAAGTTAGTTCAGACCCAAAATAGAAATAGAAAGACTTCATGATGATCAATCATCAGGTTAAGATGGATCTAAACCAATCCATTTTTTGCTATACACATACAACATGCCAACGGTTAAACAACTTATTAGAAACGCAAGACAGCCAATACGAAATGCTAGAAAAACGGCCGCGCTTAAAGGATGCCCTCAGCGTCGAGGAACATGTGCTAGGGTGTATGTGCGACTCGTTCAGATCATGACTTCAAACAAATAAAAAAATTTGGAAGTATCTATGATTACTACCAATGAATAGGATATAGCTTTTCTATCCTAGATTTCTATGGTATATGGAATTTCTGGTTTCCTTTGGTGCAAATCCAATTATCTAAATTGGAAATAAAAAGCAATTCCCCCATTGGTAGCAAATCGTTATCCATTAAGCGGAGGAAATAGTAATAAAAAGAAAAAGGCTTATGCTGCTTTATCTTAAAAGAACGGACTCACAGGGTCAGCTACTTAGCCAACTTTCATAATTAAATACCGTCACTATATGGATAACTCTTATTGTGAAAAGAGCTATTTACTCTATAATGGATAGGTAGAGCCAAAGAATGTGAACTATACAAGTTCGCAATACCTTTTAAGGAAAGAAAGAGCTCCGGTGTATAGAGAGGGCCTTACCGTTTAAAAGGGAACCATAGAAACGATGGAACCCACTATTTTTTTAGTATCGTTAGAATTAATTTGTTATTTCGCATAGAAATAACTGAACAGAGTGGAATAAAAAATCGTGGTTGGGAAGGTTACTATAGCAAAAGCCATTGGAATTCATATTTTATATATCGGAATAATTCGTTTTTTTATTAATGGAAAAAAAAGGGGTGGCTAAAAGAAGAGAAATAATTAGTTATTCATTAAGGTTAATTTGATTCAATGACCAGAGTTCCGCGAGGATATATAGCCCGGAGACGACGAACAAAAATGCGTTCATTTGCCTCAAACTTTAGAGGGGCTCATTTAAGACTTAATCGAATGATTACCCAACAGGTAAAAAGAGCTTTTGTTTCCTCTCATCGAGATAGAGGTAGGCAAAAAAGGGATTTTCGTCGTTTGTGGATCACTCGGATAAACGCAGCAACTCGGATATATAAAGTATTCGATAGTTATAGTAAATTAATACACAACCTGTACAAGAAGAAATTGATTCTTAATCGTAAAATGCTTGCACAAGTAGCTGTATCAAATCCAAATAATCTTTACACGATTTCAAATAAAATAAAAATCATCAATTAAAATTAAAGGGATAAATTAAAGTAATATACTGGAATAATAAAAACGGAATTCCCGGAGAGGGAACTCCGGGAAGATACAATAAATTAAAATGAAGTGGTAGGAATCAACGAGCGGGATTACTTTCTTTATAATATATATAGGTCTGGCCTTTTCGAATAAAACATCAATAATCGGAACTTAAGTTCCGATTGTTGTTTCTTAAATTTTGGTTGTAGTTTCTTAAGTTTCGATTGGAATTGTACTTTTCCGTTAATTGAGGAATATGTCTATTTTTTCTGGGTCTAGAACCCGTAATTATTGAAATGGATTGAGCTTGAAATTGCTTTTCGTTCTCATAGTTACGAAACGGTAAGAAAGATAAAATACGAGCCTGTTTTATAGCAAGAGTAATTAATCGTTGTTGTTTCAAGGTTAATCTATTTATTCGTCTAGATAATATTTTTCCTTGTTCACTAATAAATCTATTAATTAAACTCATGTTTCTATAATCAATTCGATCTCCCGGGCCAATCCGAGGACGCTTACGAAAAGGTTGTTTAGATTTACGAAAAGGTTGTTTGAATTTACGAAAAGTTTGCTTGGATTTACGAAAGGTTTGCTTGGATTTATTAAAAGTTTGCTTGGATTTACGAAAGGGTTGCTTAGATTTAAGAAAAGGTTGTTTAGGTGTATACATTATTTATTCCTTATTTAAAATTTAAAAATTGAAAAAAAAATTCATTTCTTTATTTTATTAATTTAGGATCCAGAAGAAGTAGTCTTTCTTTGATCCGTATCTTATTTAATTCATATTATAGTATATGAATACCCTCTATACATATGAAATAATATCTACCGAAAATCAGATGAGTTGATTTGTATTTTATACTATAGTTTTTTTATTTAGATATTAAATATGAAGTTCTTACTCTTTTTGTTCTTTGTAAAAATCGAACACACGATGTTCCTATTTCTTTATTTCGTGATGAGTCGTATGTTTGCGACAATAACGACAAAATTTTTTGAATTCTAATTGTCCGGGTGTATTGTGGCGATTCTTTTGAGTACTATATCTAGAAATCCCCGTCGATTCCTCATTTGCACCTTTTCGAACACAACTGATGCATTCCAAAATAACTCTGATTCTAACATCTTTCCCCTTTGCCATGAACCTCCTTTTCTTTTTGGATTGACTTAACTTAATTCTTTTATTCTTCTATTTTGAATCCAAAGAAGAAGAATAAAATCCATTAGAATAAATTTTTTTGAATTCTTAAATTAAGTTATAAAAAATAAAGAAATAATTAAAGAATACAATCCTTGTCGAATTAGCAAAGATTTTGCTTCGAAATCCTTTCATTTAATTAGCCAGCCCAGCCTTTTTCTATGCTCTTATTTCTTATTTCTGAGGCCTGGTTTAGTTTGGATACCGCTTTAAATTGAATTTCTTTTTTCCAAAATAGAATTTACCAGATTTTTCATGACTCTGAGGTTCAACCCAATCCATCTTATCTTTTCTTTCTTTTTCCTTCCGATACTAATAAAAGGATTGAAAAGGGTCAAATTTTGGCATGTCACAAAGAATTCTATTCCTCGCATAGCAATAACTAGAATTAAAAAAAGGGGAATGACAAAGCATCTGGAAATAAACGATTAATTTCTATCAATAAACCTGCTAAAGCACCAAACCATAGAGTACTTAGCACGGGTGCTACAGAGAGATATGTTTTTATATCCCGCATTGAAAATCCTCCTTCCTTGTTGGAATACATATATGATCAGAAACTCTTGCCCAAGATTATTATGCTATATATAAAATGAACCATATAGACAAAATTTGCCTATCCCTAAAAAAGAAAAAGATGACCCCTTCTTCCTATACATTATCAAGGAAAAGCAATCTTTCTTTTATAGGTGAAATTCTATTCGATTTTAGATGTATATAATTCCTTAATTATATGAGACCAAAAAGAAGAAATGACAGAAGGGTTCTATATAATATAGATAGAGAAATAAGAAGAAAATTACGATGTGGAAAAAAAGACAAGAATTGTGTACAATGCCATTGTACAACAATTTGGAAAAGGGATGTAGCGCAGCTTGGTAGCGCGTTTGTTTTGGGTACAAAATGTCACAGGTTCAAATCCTGTCATCCCTACCTAATTACTTCATTTCTTCTTTATGGGCAGTAGAAAAGAGGTCAATTAAAGTAAAGTGGATATAACTTGAATTTGTGGAGACTACACGTACGTGAGATATGTTAGAAATAGAAAAATATTTTCTTTTTGTTTTGAATGAATGAAAGCGCTCTTAGTTCAGTTCGGTAGAACGCGGGTCTCCAAAACCCGATGTCGTAGGTTCAAATCCTACAGAGCGTGATTCCATCTTATGTCGAAGCAGAGTAAAATAACTTAACAAAACAAAGTTGAATTACAACTCGAATTTGGCCTCCTCCAGACCAGAGAGGAGGCCAATAAAAAAATAAAAATTACTTAATCAAAGATCCAACTGATCTCCACGCCTGTATTGCAAATATGCAGTCACGAATAATCCCGCTAAAGTAATAGGAATTAGGCCTAAGACGATTCCAAATAGAAAAACTTCAATCATTTCGATTTGCTCGGGGGGGATAAAAAAAGAGGTACGATCTATCCCTAAATAGTACTCTAAATTATCCATGAATCTCAATGACCAAGAAAAGAATTCCTAATTAGTGTGGAAAAGAGTCGTAGAATACCAGGAATCTAAAAGAAAGATTTTTTTTTCTGACTTATTCAGTCAATTCAAATAAGACGGATCTTGTTCAAGCCAATAAATAGAGCTGGGGTTATAGTTAAAGCAGCCAGTAGAAAACCGAAATAACTAGTTAAAGTAAGCATGAAAGGGTTAAATTCTTTTTATTTTTTTTTTACTACATATGTTGGTAAAGCACTTACCTAAGTTATGGAAAATTCATCAGTTATTTTAGATAATACTAAAAAAAAAAAGATAGAGTGAGATAGGGAAGTGTAAAAGAAAGTGGATTCATCAGATGATACACGAGTCCCTAATTCCGAATCAAGAGATTGTTATAGAATTTGTCAATATAGAATTTGTCAATTGAGTAAAGTAATAATATTAAGAACTATATAATGTAATCCCATTGAAAAAAAAAATGAAATTCGATTTTCAGGTGAATTTTGGAATAAGAGATAAATAAACAATTGAATTGAAAAAAAAACGGCTTTCTATTTTGGATTATTTCTTTTTCAATAGGACCCTCTTTTTGGAGTGAACGGTCAAATATTCCCCTATTCCTTCTTATTTTAACTGTCTTATTTTAACTGGTTGTATTCCATATGGAATAAGAGGAGAAGAAAAGCTTTCCACGACCCCCCCCCCCCTGGGACTCTAAAAAAAAAAAAAGAAAGCTCTTCCTTGAATTTATTTTATTTTTATTCCTTTTTTGAACTCCAACCAAAGCAGATTCGAAGACGAGTCACTTCAATTATCCTTTTAAGTTATATCTTCTGTCTTTCCCTATTTCATCTCGTAAAGTTCCATGCTCGCAGTTTGTTCAAGAAAGTTAGACCTAATCCAACAAACAAGACAAGGATGAATTACGAATCTTGAT